ATGCTGTGTAGTATCAACTATTTCCACAGAAGGTGGTGGGATGATATCTTGAGCAGTTACGTATCTAGGACCCCTGACGCAAATGGATGCGTCACGAGTTCCATACAGATGACTTCTCAATACAATTTCTTTCAAATTCATTAAAATTGCATGTACTGATTCTTCAATACCGACTATCGTAGAATATTCATGTGGTACCTTTTCAGATTTTGCACGTGTAATACATGTTCCTTCTATTTCTCCAAGTAAAGCCCTTCGCATCGCGATACCTATCGTATCTGCTTGGCCTTTCATAAGCGGGGCCAAAATGAAACGGCCATAATAAAGACGCTTACTGTCTGTTCTTGATTCAACACACTTCCACTGTAGTGTCCGAGTGGATACTGCTACTTCCTCTCGAACCATAATAATATTATTCTCAGATCATTGAATCATTTATTTCTCTTGAAATCCGTTCAATTCTTATTTCTACACACGTCTTTTTTTAGGAGGTCTACATCCATTATGTGGCATAGGGGTTACGTCACGTACGAAACTTAATAGTATACCACTTCTACGAATAGCTCGTAATGCTGCATCTCTTCCGAGACCAGGACCCTTTATCATGACTTCTGCTCGTTGCATACCCTGATCCACTACTGTACGAATAGCATTTCCTGCTGCGGTTTGAGCAGCAAATGGTGTCCCTCTTCTTGTGCCTCTGAATCCACAAGTACCAGCGGAGGACCAAGAAACCACCTGACCTAGTACATCTGTAACAGTCACAATGGTATTGTTGAAACTCGCTTGAACATGAATAACTCCTTTTGGTATTCTACGCCCACTCTTACGTGAACCAATACGCCCATTCCTACGTGAACCAATTCTTGGTATAGGTTTTGTCATATTTTATCATCTCATAAATATGAGTCAGAGATATACGGATATATCCATTTCATATCAAAACAGATCCTTTATTTGTCCATCGGGTCCTTTAGAAAATCCCTTTTTATTTTTAGAAAGATTACCCTTGTCTCTGTTTATGTCTCGGATTGAAACAAATTACTATAATTCGTCCCCGCCTACGGATCAGTCGACATTTTTCACAAATTTTACGAACAGAGGCCCTTATTTTCATATTTGTTATTCCTTACCTTAATTCCGAATCTATTCCTTGGAAGAAAATAAGTCTCTTGAAATTTTGAACCTCGAATTGTATTCCCACGAAAGGAATGTTTAAAAAGCCACCTACACCTAATCGTTTGAATCTTTGTTGCGAAGTCTATAAATTATACGTCCCCTGGTTGAATCATAACGACTTACTTCGATTTTTACTCTATCTCCTGGTAGTATCCGTATAAAACTTCGTCGGATCCTCCCCGAAACATAACCTAGAATCAGATCTTCATTATCTAAACGAACCCGGAACATACCATTGGGAAGTGATTCAGTAATTAAACCTTCATGAATCAATTTTTGTTCTTTCATTCCAGGTAACCCCCTTGAAGTATCAACTAATGGAGGAGGAGTGATATTAAACAACCCGTCTTTCCTCTCCTTTTTCACAAATAGGAAGTTACGGATCAACTTCGGATACCAGAAGGATCACCATATATAACACAAAACTTCTCCTCCAATTCTTTCTAGTCGAGCTTCTCGATCTGTCATTATACCTCTAGAAGTAGAAAGAATTACAATCCCCATTCCACCTAAAATCCTAGGAATTCGTTGATAGTTGGAATAGATTCGTAGACCGGGTCGGCTGATACGCTTTAAAATATTTCTATATGTTCCTTTCCTATTTCTTCTATGTCGCAGGGTTGAAACCAAGAAATATTTGTTGTTTTCCCGATGTTTCCTAACGTTTTCAATAAAACCTTCTCGTAGAAGTATTTTAACAACGCTTTCGGTCATATTAGTAGATGCTATTCGAACCGTTCCTTTTTTATCCATGTCGGCATTTCTTATAGAAGTTAATATATCGGCAATAGTGTCCCTACCCATGACGAACTATAATTATTGGTGCCTCCTAATTTTGATATAATCAACATGTTCCGTTTTTTTTTATGTGAATTTTTGATTCTTTATTTATGAATTATTAAAAGTATATGCGTGAAACACAATCTACTAATTGATCCATTTCAGATACCCTACTATATCATGGTCTCATCTACTAGTATTTATAATACCTCAGGAGCTAATGAGACTATTTTAGTGAAATTCAACTGTCTCAATTCTCGAGCGATCGCTCCAAAAACCCGAGTTCCTTTTGGATTTCCTTCTTGATCAATGACAACTGCTGCATTGTCATCATATCGTATTATCATACCGTTGTCACGTCTGAGTTCTTTACATGTACGTACAATTACAGCTCTGATCACTTCTGATCTTTCGAGAGGCATATTGGGCACTGCTTCTTTTATTACAGCAACAATAACGTCACCAATATGAGCATATCGGCGATTACTAGCTCCTATGATTCGAATACACATCAATTCTCGAGCCCCGCTGTTGTCCGCTACATTCAAATGGGTCTGAGGTTGAATCATATCATTTTTTTTTGAATCTGTTCTTTCAATGCAAAGGTCGAAGGAAAAAAGAAAGAAATATTGTCTGTCCATAAATAAAGAAATCCGCGGTTGTTTTTTTCATCATAAATACCCCTTTGGTTCCACATCCCTATCCTGAAATAATGAATTGCGTTCGTATAGGCATTTTGCACGCAGCTATTTTAATAGCTGCTCTGGCTACAGTTTCCGATACTCCGCCCATTTCATAAAGTATTCGACCCGGCTTAACAACAGATACCCAATATTCGGGAGATCCCTTCCCCGAACCCATACGGGTTTCCGTAGGTCTTACTGTAACGGGTTTGTCGGGAAATATACGGACCCATATTTTTCCACCACGGCGCGCATATCGTGTCATTGCTCGTCGCCCTGCTTCTATTTGTCTAGATGTGATCCAAGCGGGTTCAAGTGCCTGAAGAGCATATCTACCGAAACAAATATGATTGCCTCGATAAGATATTCCCTTCATTCTTCCTCTATGTTGTTTACGGAATCTGGTTCTTTTGGGGTTATAGTTGATGGTTGTTTCTCAACCTCATCTCTACTACAGAACCGGACATGAGAGTTTCTTCTCATCCAGCTCCTCGCGAATGAAACGATTCAATAATATTACAGATACACATGTATTTATTGAATAATACACTAAATCATGGGATTTATTGATATTGAATCTGTCATGTAGGAATCTGTATATCTTGTATATATAGCTAGACGTATATTTCTATATATAGAAGATAATGCCTTTGCTTTCTTTTTATAACGAATCCTTGACCTTTACCGAATCGGCCAAAATTTTGCAATTCAATAAGGGTTTCGCGGGCGAATATTTACTCTTTCAATATTTGTTTCATTCGTAGGGTCAACCCATGGCCTCTCAGAATAAATCAATTGGTTCCTGGTTGTTTCCGCCATCCCACCCAATGAATCATTAGGATTCGTTTTCAATAGAATCTTCTGCAGTCACAGGTTCCGTCGTTCCCATAGCTTCTCCATTAATGGCTAGGCCTGAACTCTGCAATGGAGCTCCTCAATTCAAGTTCGTTCCCAAGTCAATCTCCTCAGTCTCTATTGACTCGAGGCTCTTTATTATTGGTATTTTTCCTATGAACCGTATTCATCTAATTATGGACGAATCAGTATTGATGCTTTATCACACTGCCTTTTATGAGATGATTCATAATAGACCATACATATTGGAATCATATACCATTGATATTCTCCTTCTCTCTTTCTCTCGCCCTTCCATTTACCCACATCCCTCTATTTTCGCTTCACAATCCATAATCAGATTGATTTTTCCTTTATGGAAAAAAGATTTCAGTTGCTACAACTATATGATTGACACATCATATAGTGACTGGTTCCTTGGATCTCGATAATACGAAGCAATGAGCTGGTTCTAAGTTCTATAGTTATTAGTTAGGGGCCAGTCCTTTTTTTTGAATCCCAACTCTAAAGAAAAACCAACGAGTCACACACTAAGCATAGCAATTCTACCAAATGATCAATCCAATTTTTATTCAACCCTATAGAATTAGAATTGCTCATTTTTCATTGAAGGGAAAAAAAAGAGTTTGTCGTTTTTTGTTCTATCACTGGATAGAATGGCAAGGAAAGGCCCATTATTGCTCGTCTACAAATATCCAAATTTTGATGCCTAATACCCCATAGATAGTTCGAACTGGATAGGAACAATGATCAATTTTAGCTCGAATGGTTTGTAGGGGAACCCTACCTTCTCTGATCCATTCGACACGTGCAATTTCTTTTCCGTCGATACGTCCTGCAATTTGCACTTGAATTCCTTTTGTATCCGCTTGTTCAGTTAATTCAATAGCTTTTTTCATTGCCTTTCGAAAGGAAACTCTATTCTTTAATTGTAGAGCTATATATTCTGCAAGAATATTAGGTTGTCCATAAGGTTTTGCAACTTTTGTGATAGCAATGTTAAGTCTCCGGTTCACAGAATTAAATCCTTTTTGTACATTGATCTGTAATTCTTCGATTCCTCGTGTTCGACCCTCTATTAACAAATTTGGAAATCCAATATAGATTATGACCTGGATCAGATCGATTTTTTTTTGAATCTCTATATGTGCAATTCCTTCGAAACCCGAGGATATTCTCCTATTTTTTTGTACATAATTCTTGATACAATCTCGTATTTTTTCATCTTCCTGGAGACCTATGGAATAATTTTTTGGTTGCGCGAACCAAAGGGATCTATGCTTTTGGTTTTCCCCACCAAGTCGGAAACCAAGGGGATTTATTTTTTTGCCCATATTTTTCTTCTCTCTCTTTCTCTTTTTTTTCTCTCTCTCTCTCTTCCTCTTCCTCCAAATATCTCTCTATTATAGTATAGGATAGTTCCATTCCTCCTTCTCCTTTGCTTCTAAATATATATCCTGATCCGTTTTCTTTTTAGAGCTATCCCTCACTACAATAATTATA